TCCAAATACCGGGATCCGTTACCGTCCCCCCTGTAATACTCCAACCACCCCAGGAATTTGTTATTCCCAAACGAGTCATAAAGGGTATAACGAACATACCCTGTCTCCACATTGGATCAAGAACGGGATCAGAGGGATCAAAAACTGCTAATTCATATAGAGCCATAGAACCGGCCCAACCAGCAACTAGAGCCGTATGCATTATATGGACAGAAATCAACCGACCAGGATCATTCAATACAACGGTATGAACACGATACCAAGGCAAACCCATGGAAATACCCCTTTATCAAATAAAAATAGACACTATGTAACTTTATTGCATTGGAAAAGACTATGACTATCAATGGACCCCTATTCTGTTCAGTGGATTCTCTCGGAACAAGAGTTAATATTTGTTCTATTCTATTGGTAATAATGGAACAATTATGTTTGTAGGAACAAAGAGAAGCAGATCTATTCTATACCCGATAAGTACCAATACGCAATGGGGGTTGATACCCTTTTCTATGAGCAAATGCCGCCATATTTGTTCATCATTGGAAGGCTCTAGTCGTAAGACTTTTCCTTTCGTGATTCTATCGTCTTTTATTACCTTTTCTAATGTATTCTAAGAAGAGAATAGGCCGATTATTACGTTTCCAGATCAAAGTGAAATATAGTATTTAATTCTTTTTTTTTCAGTTAATGCCTATTGGTGTTCCAAAAGTACCCTTTCGAATCCCGGGAGACGAAGATGCAACTTGGGTTGACATATAGTGCGACTTGTCAGATATATTGGGTCATATGGGCTTTCCCCGTTCTCTTCCCCGATCAAGATATCCTTCCCTTCGCCCAAGAAAGATTTATTTAATCATCAAAAATTTGGAGCGTGAAGTTCAACTCGATCCATTTATAGGGGGATTCAGACTAATAGTATCAATTAGAATAATTTATGGTTAGCTTGGTTAAACCAATAAAATGACATGAAGTATCCAGGCTCCGTTTAAACACATCCCAATTGGTAATATATCGAGAATTACTACTTGTATTGTATGCAAAATTATTCCTATTTAAAAATTATAACTCATCTAGAATAGATGAATTCAATATGTCGAAATGTCGAATTTTTTTGGCAAAGGCATGGAACTGGATGAAAAAAAAAGGAAATCTTAGCAAAACAAAAAGAAGCGGTATTAGAAGCATTTAACCTATATGTGCAAATGCAAATAAAAATCGAGCAGATTTTTACCCGGAGTAGAGCATAAACCTAAAAGAATTAAAGAGACCCCTTCAAGAACAAGAAAATGACATCGTGGTTTGCATTCGATCTCGATGAAACAATAAATCAACGAACAGCTAGTTCGCTACTATAATTAGTTAAACTTTTTATTTTTTTTTTATTTATTGACTATTAAATAAAAAAATTTACTTTAGATTTATGATTCCTTTGTTCTATTTTATATCTAGATCTAAATTTTATTTCAATAAAATTTCAATATTATATAAATATTATATTTATATAATATAATTTTAATAATTTATAGTATAAATAAGGGAACGAGGAGGAAAAACTCATATTTATTGAAAAATAGAAGACAAAACCCCCTCATTATAAACTGATATCCAAAAAGAAGAGGGCAGTAATCTACACATTGATTTTTTTTCACATTTTTGTGAACCGTATGCATCAAAAGGTGCACGTACGGTTCCTAAGGGATAAAATTTTACCCTAATCAACCGACTTTATAGAGCAAGATTACTTTTTTTAACCCAAGAGATTACGACCGAGATCTCGAATTACCTTGTTGGTCTTATCATATATCTCAGTATAGAGGATCAGACCCAGGATTTGTATTTGTTTATAAATTGTCCTGGCGGATGGGTATTGCCCGGAATAGCTATTTTTGATGCTATGCAACTTGTGATCCCAGATGTATATACAATATGCATGGGAATAGCCGCTTCAATGGGATCTTTTATCCTGGTCGGAGGAGAAATTACCAAACGTTTCGCATTCCCTCACGCTTGGCTTTGGCGCCAATGAGTTTTTTTTAGAAAAAAAAAGACTATGCCTTCACCATAAGAAATATCAATATATATTATGAGTAAAAATAGCATGGCACTTTGAATTCGATATACAAAAGTTTGTTCGTTTTTTTTGTTCAAAACAGTAACAAAACATTAAATTATGTATCGAGAGAGGAGTATGAGATAAAGGGTATTCCCGATTTTCTTTATTTATACGGAGTCCATTTTAGCGTCACAAACTTTTTTATTTTTATAGCAAAAGACTCTTAATGCTAACCTAACAATATTTCTGTCTGAAAGAGTACGAAAATAAAAAAATTCCTTATTTAGGATAAAAAAGAAACTTTGGGATTGCTGAATTACAGACGAAATGCATATATAAAGCAACGGAGCCATCATAGTATTTTGAACTCAGCAAAAGAAGGGTGGTAATTGGATGATTTACTGATCTAGATCCGATAGATTCTATTTTCTTCGAGGGAAGAGAAAAGTAAATTTCATTGTCGAGCCGTATGCAATGCGCAAAAGATGCACGTACGGTTGTTCAAAGACTCATCATATGAGATAGGGGAACCCTCTTTTTGTTATATCATCAGGGTAATGATCCATCAACCTGCTAGTTCTTTTCATGAGGGATCAACGGGAGAGTGTATGCTGGAAGCGGAAGAACTATTGACTTTGCGAGAAACCCTTACAAAGGTTTATGCACAACGAACAGGCCAACCCTTTTGGGTTCTAACCGAAGACCTGGAAAGGGATGTTTTTATGTCAGCAAGAGAAGCCCAAGCTCACGGAATTATTGATTTTGTAGCAAATGAAGGAGTAGAAATAGTAAAGAAAGAACAATGGAAAGAGTCGAAGTAGTCAAATTCCCAAATTTTTATTTGCTCTTTTTACTTGACTGGATAATATTCTAGATAACTAGAAATAATTCATAATAATCAGGTTAGGATTGATCTAAACCAGTCCCTTATGTAAATTATTCAATATGCCAACTATTAAACAGCTTATTAGAAACACAAGACAGCCAATCAGAAACGTCACGAAATCCCCCGCTCTTCGGGGATGTCCTCAGCGCCGAGGAACATGTACTAGGGTGTATGTGCGACTCGTTCAGATTAGGAGATGGGTCAACAAAATAAATTCATTTCCAGTATCTGTGTATGAAATTTATGGTTTCCTTTGGTGTAACCCAAATCAGCTCGATTTAAGATGAGAAGCAAGTTCCCATTGATAGCAAATGTTATACATTAAGCGGGAAAGTACTTGAAATAAAAAAAAAGATTATGCTCCCATTTTTGCAAAACGGACTAACAGGGTCAGCTATCCAGCTAACCTTCAAAATTAAATACCGTTACTGTATAAGCGGATCTCGTTGTGAAAGACCTATTACTGGATAATTCATGGGTAGAGCCAAAGATTTTGAATTGTACAAGTTACCAATAACGTTGACTAAACGAAGTAAAGGGCTCCGGTGTATAGAGAGGACCTCACCGTTTAAGAAGTAACCATAGAAACGAAGGAACCCACTATTTCTTTATTCATCTAGATTTACTACGTTTTTATTTTTGATACTTAGGCGAAATGCCTAAAAAAAAATAGTGGTCGGGAAGGTTATCGTAGCAAAAGCCATTGGAATTTTTTTTATACATTGGAAAAATCCGTTTTGTTATTACCAGCGAGGAAAGAAGAAATAACTCAAAGAGAAATAAAAAATTTTCAATTAGTTATTTAACAAAGTTTCATTTATTCAATGACCAGAGTTAGACGAGGATATATAGCCCGGAGACGTAGAAAAAAAATGCGTTTATTTGTATCAAGCTTTCGAGGGGCCCATTCAAAAACTATTCGTATTATTGCTCAACAGAAAATAAGAGCTTTGTTTTCGGCTCATCGCGATAGAGATAAGAAAAAGAGAGATTTTCGTCGGTTGTGGATTACTCGAATAAACGCAGCAATTCGCGGAACAGAAAAGGGCGTATACTGTAGTTATAGTAAATTTATAAATGATCTGTACAAGAGACAGTTGATTCTTAATCGTAAAATACTTGCACAAATAGCTATATTAAATAGGAATTGTCTTTATAGTATTTCCAATGAGATCGTAAAAAAAGAAGAGTGTAACGAAGCAACCGAAATTATTTAAACAAAGTTCCCCGGAGAAGGAACTCCGGGAAGATAGAATAAAAATTCGTCCGATAAAATAAAAAATAAAGTAGTCAAAATGAACAAATGCATTCAATAAAAAAAAGATTTATTCTTCCTCGATTTTTCTTCCGAGACAACAAAAAAATCCGGATTGTCGTATTTTTTCGAGCAAAACATCAATTGAATAAAAGAAAAATAAAGAGTAAACCTATTGTTTTTTTGTTCGAAACCCTCGAAAACCCGCAGTTCTAACGGCCGACTTGGCTCTTTCAAATTGTTTCTCATTATTAAGAAAGGGTAACAAAGATAGAATACGAGCTTGTTTTATAGCAATAGTAATTAATCGTTGTTGTTTCAGAGTCAATCTATTCACGCGCCTAGATAATATTTTTCCCTGTTCACTAATAAATCGACTAATTAAACTCATGTTTCTATAATCAATTCGGTCCCCCGATTGGAGCGGGGGCAAGCGCCTACGAAAGGGCCGCTTAGATTTAAGTAAAGATCGCTTGGATTTATCCATGGTTTGTTTAGTTTATTTATTCCTTATAATATAAATAATAGTCCACCTAAAATCCTATTTCTAATTCATTTTTTTTAGATCCGACCGAAATTGGATTGGGTTTTTTTCTTTAATTTGAATTTGTTTATTTTATATTGTTATTTATATATAATATGCGATTATCATTTATATTAATTACACTTATATTATTAATTCTAATTAATTATAATATAGAGCTTCTAGTTCGGAATCCTTTTTTTTTCGAATTTTATTTAAATTTAAATAAAATTTCTAATAGAATTCTATGTATTTATATTGGATAGAATAAAAAAAAAAAATA